TTATTCCATGAAAATTCAAATTTGAAACACAAAAATTTTATGAGAATTCCCTATAAGCAACATATATAAATAAGATAACCAATTAGATATCTGTGTAACAATTTATGTTCTGGGGTTTACATCTACCCATATATATTGTTATAATTATATTGTTATAATTGAAATGGAGAAATTGAAAATAAAAAATACTGAATAAACACTGATTAGTTATGTATCATTTTTTAGTTTCTTGTGTCATTAGGAAAACAAAATTTGATATTCAAATCCAAGACTCATTCATGAATTTGCAGCCAGGAGTCAATAGTCAACAGTTCATGGTTCAAATTTGCCATCAACTTGTTTTTTTTAAATACACATTTTACTTTTCAATAGAAAAGTGAGGGGAAGTTTTTAGGCACTGTGTTTGTGTGTTTTGAGATACTATAGAATCAATCGAAGAAGTGGATCAAATTAAATCAAAAAAAGGCCCTTATTTTCGGAAAAGAATTAATAAAAAAAGGCTTCAATATACAAGTACAAAAAAGTGGTTCAGTAATCCAACCTTAAGCAGAAAAATTTCCATCTATTTTTTTTGTATTATTTTGGCGACATGGCCGAGTGGTAAGGCGGGGGACTGCAAATCCTTTTTCCCCAGTTCAAATCCGGGTGTCGCCTGATCAATAAAAGACTCGAAATCTCTTATTATGTTCTGTTGATATATAACTCACCCCTTTTTCCCCGGCAGCAGAAACGGATTGTGCATTCGGCCTGGGTGTTTTCTAAAAGATTATAGTAAATCTTTGCATCTAGGATTAAAAAGATTCTAATGGTGGAAGGGCTATCACGACTTCCAGATCCCCTCTCCTCTATTCTACTACTAATGTAGTGTATACTGGCTAAGTCTTGAATTCCGTTGGATAGACCAGATACGAAATCTAATTAAATTAGCAGTTTAATTGTGTAAAGACCGGAAAAGCCTTTATATACATATACTTAAATATACTTAATAATAAGAGTACTTACTATATATCTATACAGACTCACGAGAATTTATGAGCGTTCACATTCAATATTAGACTGAATGGAGAGTATAATTAACTTATATAAAGTAATTAACTTATATAAAGATAAAAACGGGCAAAAAGAACAGGCCTTATTATTCCTATATGTTCCATTCGTAACATTCCATTAAGGTGTCATTGCCTATTTTACTTGTGTTTAGTCTTTCCCAATTAAAAGTCGTATAGGAATTTAGTAGAAGTTATTGGGATTAGTTCATCAACAGTGTTCGGTCAGAGTCCCTTTTTGACTCTGCGCCGTTGATTCGACTATTATTAATGAGCAATAATGGAATAATTCCTTCATAGAGATAGGGGACATAATTCACATGGATATAGTAAGTCTCGCTTGGGCTGCTTTAATGGTAGTCTTTACTTTTTCCCTTTCACTCGTAGTATGGGGAAGAAGTGGACTCTAGAGGTACTACGAATTGATTGAGGAATCAAACCATATCAATTGTTTTCTAGATCGTTCTGCAACATGTTTTGAATTATTTAAAAAATATCTTCATTTATTACCTTACATTGGATTCTAGTGGAGTAATGTATTTTATGAATAAAATTCTTTCAATCAAAGAGATATTTCCAGGATTCCCATATTTGTATCTCGAAAGCAAAGGGATACAGATTATTGGAATTTTATTCCAACCAAATTCGTCCTAAATTTTATATTTCAATGAACGGGCTCTTCCCATAATTTTAGTTTTAGATGGATACTAAAGAAGGCCCGACCCCCCCTTTTTTGTTTCCCTCTTTACTTTACTTTTTCCTGCTCAAAAAGAAATTTTTTAAGTGTATACACGATTTCTATGATAAAAAATTAGGCATAGTAGTTGTATAACAAGAGAGTATGCATAATAAGATCTTGACTTGGGAGTCACATATTGCGCACTTACCAATTCTTTTATTTATTTTTTTTTTCGAAATTACATTTTGACTTTATCAGGGTTTCAAGCATTAAAAATTGGTGAGGTTTATTATTTTATTATACTTATTCCCTTTTAAAATACGAAGAAGTGACCATAGAACTCCTGTCAATGGATCAATCCAGTTTTTCTTAGGAATGCTAGAAAAAATATTACGGCTCTTTAATAGATGCCGCTAATGCTTTTTCCTTCGTTGATTCTTTCGATAGATCACGAGACTCAGATTGCAAATAAAAAGAAATCTATAAATTATAACTAGAAAGTAAGACAAAACAGTTTTTTAATATTGATCAAAAAAAGATGTATAAAAAAAAAAAAAGAATTGGTTCTATGTAAATTCCATATATTATATTATCTTGATATTTACATTACATATATCAAGATAATATTGTAGATTGATCGACACGAAGTCCCTGTGCTTTATATTATATTATCTTGATATTTACATTACATATATCAAGATAATATTGTAGATTGATCGACACGAAGTCCCTGTGCTTTATTATAAAGTACAACTTTATACACTACACTAAAAAT